ATTCATGTATTCTGAGATCTGAGAAGTCACGAGTTAACCCTACAAATGAAATAGGGATTGAAAGAGTAAATATTCGCCCGCGAAAACTTTTTTTATTGCAAAATTTAGGACAATAAAGAAAAAAATAAGGATTTGGTATAATAATACAATTTTTTTATATTTTATATTTATAAAACTAAAAAGTTTAGTTATCTATTCAAACAAGATATACAAAACTTAAGATTGACTATTCTAGCTTAATTCAAATTTAATTTTTTGGAATCCTTTTATTCGCGAGGAGCTGGATGAGAAGAAACTCTCACGTCCGGTTCTGTAGTAGAGATGGAATTCATAAACAACCATCAACTATAACCCCAAAAGAACCAGATTCCGTAAACAACATAGAGGAAGAATGAAGGGAATATCTTATCGAGGTAATAATATTTCTTTCGGTAAATATGCTCTTCAGGCACTTGAACCTGCTTGGATTACATCTCGACAAATAGAAGCAGGCCGACGAGCAATGACACGAAATGCGCGTCGTGGTGGAAAAATATGGGTACGTATATTTCCAGACAAACCAGTTACACTAAGACCCGCAGAAACACGTATGGGTTCAGGAAAAGGATCCCCTGAATATTGGGTAGCTGTTGTTAAACCGGGGCGAATACTTTATGAAATGGGTGGAGTAACAGAAAATATAGCCAGAAGGGCTATTTCACTAGCAGCATCCAAAATGCCTATACGAACTCAATTCATTATTTCGTAATGTAATATAAAAAAATGTAGAAAGGGCTCTTAGATATGAAACAAAACCGCATATTTATTTTTTTTGGACAAAAATATTTCTTTTTTTTCTTCGCCCTTTGCATTCAAAGAACGGATTAAAAAAATGATTCAACCTCAGACCCATTTAAATGTAGCGGATAATAGCGGGGCTCGAGAATTGATGTGTATTCGAATCATAGGAGCTAGCAATCGTCGATATGCTCATATTGGTGACGTTATTGTTGCTGTGATCAAAGAAGCAGTACCAAATATGCCCCTAGAAAGATCAGAAGTAGTCAGAGCTGTAATTGTGCGTACCTGTAAAGAACTCAAACGTGACAACGGGATGATAATACGATATGATGACAATGCTGCAGTTGTTATTGATCAAGAAGGAAATCCAAAAGGAACTCGAATTTTTGGTGCAATCGCCCGGGAATTGAGAGAATTAAATTTTACTAAAATAGTTTCATTAGCTCCTGAGGTATTATAAAATGAAATTGTGATCTGTTTCTATTGGGGTATTTGAAAGAAATAGATTAAATTAATTAGTAGATTCTGTCTCACGCATATATCTTTAATAATTCATATCATATTCAAAAAAAAATAAGTAAAAAACACGTTGATTATATCAAATTTGGAGACCCCAATAATTTTAGTTCATCATGGGCAGGGACACTATTGCTGAGATAATAACTTCTATACGAAATGCTGATATGGATCGAAAAAGGGTGGTTCGAATAGCATCTACTAATATTACCGAAAATATTGTTCAAATACTTTTACGAGAGGGTTTTATCGAAAACGTGAGGAAACATCGAGAAAACAACAAATATTTTTTAGTTTTAACCCTGCGACATAGAAGGAATAGGAAAAGACCCTATAGAAAGATTTTAAATTTAAAACGAATTAGTCGACCTGGTCTACGAATCTATTCTAATTATCAACGAATTCCGCGAATTTTAGGTGGAATGGGGATTGTAATTCTTTCTACTTCTCGAGGTATAATGACAGACCGAGAGGCTCGACTAGAAGGAATAGGTGGAGAAATTTTGTGTTATATCTGGTAATCCTTTATAATATCCAAATTGGATTCTAAACTTCCTATTTGTGAAGAAGAAAAGAAAAAAAGGGGGGGGGTTGTCTAATATCTTTCTCATTAGTTGATACCTCAAGGGAACTTTAAGAACCAAAATGGAGTCATGAAGCTTTAATTACTGAATCGCTTACCAACGGTCTGTTCCGGGTTCGTTTATATCTGATTCTAAATTCTGTTTCAGGAAAGATCCAACATAGTTTTATACGGATACTGCCAGGAGATAGAGTAAAAATTGAAGTAAGTCCTTATGATTTAACCAAAGGGCGTATAATTTATCGACTACACAACAAAGATTTGAAGGATTAGGTTTTCAACTTCACCATTCTTTTCGTGGGAATATAATTCGAGATGAAAAATTTCAAGAAACTTATTTTCTTCCAAGAAATAGATTCAGAATTAAGGTAAGGAATGAGAAATATGAAAATAAGAGCTTCCGTTCGTAAAATTTGTGAAAAATGTCGACTAATCCGTAGGCGGGGACGAATTATAGTAATTTGTTCCAACCCGAGACATAAACAAAGACAGGGATAATCAGACTTGCCAGAAGAGCCGATGTACAAATAAATAATCTGTTTTGACATGAAATGGATATATCCATATATCTCTGACTCATATTTACGAGATGATAAAATATGGCAAAAGCTACACCGAAAA